AATGAATTGCCTGATAAAAGGAATACCTTGATAGGGTATAACATATAATTTTCATAATTATATTCATTACAAACCCTTTTTAAAATTATATTTGATAGAATTAAACTATCACTAAAAGAATCAAAACCTTTTATGCATCTTACACTAAAATATAAAAAGATAAGCTAATCAAGCTTTTAGGTTCATACCCTGCATATAAAGGTATAAATCCTTTTCTTTTTAATTTTAAAAAATTCTTATAAAATACTATTTTTGTATACTCTTTTTTTAGGTACACTAATTAGAGTAAGATCGAATTCTTGATTTAGCATTTGAATAGGATTGGAAATTAATTTATTGTCTTTTATCCCTTTGACAATAAAACATAATAACCTTTATTCTTCAGAAGCTTCATTAAAGTATTTTCTAACACAAGCCTTAGCTTCAAGCTTATTATTATTTTCAATTATCTTTTTTTACATGGTTTTTTATAAAACCCATACCTCAACTTATATAAACATTATAAATATATTATTTAGTTCAATTTTAATAATAAAAATAGGTATGGCCCCCTTCCATTTTTGATTCCCTATTGTTATAGAAGGACTAAACTGAATAAATAGTGTTATTTTAATAACCTGACAAAAATTAGCCCCTTTAATTTTATTAACATACACTATAAATTTTTATCTTTTTTTATTTTCAATTCTTTTATCGACTTTTTTTGGAGCTATAGGAGGCCTTAATCAAACCTCCCTACGAAAACTTATAGCTTTTTCATCTATTAACCACCTAGGTTGAATAACGGCAGGAATCATAAATAATCAAAATATCTGAAAAATCTATTTTATCCTTTATTGTATTTTATCACTTTCAGTAATTTTAATTTTTAATAGCTTTAAAATATTCAATTTAAATCAAATTTTTTCTATTTTAAACCTTAAAAATTTAACTAAAACTATTATTTTCATCCCCCTTTTATCTTTAGGAGGCCTCCCCCCCTTTACTGGATTTTTCACAAAATGAATTATTATTGAACATTTAATATCAATAAACTTAATAATCCTGTTGTTAATTATAATTTATTTTACATTAGTAACCTTGTTTTTTTACTTACGAATTACATACTCTGCTTTTTTACTAAATTATAACGAAATATCTTGAAATTACTCTTATTATTCATCTACAAAAAATTTTTATACTTTAATAATTTTAAACTTTTTTTCTTTATTTGGATTATTATTTATTAACTTATTATTTTATTTTTTATAAAAATAAAAACTTTATTTTAATTTAATTATTAAAAACTTTAAGTTAAACAAACTAATAACCTTCAAAGTTATAAATAAAAATAAATAAATCTTTTAAGTTTTATTTAACCCCTAACTTTTTTTTTTATTTTTAAAATATATTAATAATAATAAATGATTTATTTACAAAACCAACAACTTTTATTTTGTTAACCAAAAAACACAACTATTATCTATACTTCTTACTTGTATATTATATTATTTTTACATATTATTATATATTATTATAATATATTATTACCATTTTAAAAATAAAAACTTTATTAGGTTTTAATAAATATAATTATTCCTTTAGAATTGCAGTCTAATATCATTAAATGACTATAAAACCTATTCATTAATTAAATACCGCTAACTATTAGATACCCTCCCCATCAATCCCCCTAATATACTTAAAACCATAATAAAATTAAATGATTAAAAAGAAATTTATTCTTATATATAGATTTACAATCTACCACTTTCATCAGCCATTTAATCTTTTTTTAATATTATCTATATCTTTTTAATAAAATAATAAAAAGTTAATTTTGCAACAATGATTATTCTCTACAAATCATAAAGATATTGGTACTCTCTATTTTATTTTTGGGGCTTGATCCGGTATAGTCGGAACATCTCTAAGAATACTAATTCGAGCAGAACTAGGACATCCCGGAACTTTTATCGGAGATGATCAAATTTATAACGTAATCGTAACAGCTCACGCATTTATTATAATTTTTTTCATAGTTATACCTATTTTAATTGGAGGCTTTGGGAACTGATTGCTCCCTTTAATATTAGGAGCTCCTGATATAGCTTTTCCCCGAATAAATAATATAAGTTTTTGACTTTTACCTCCTTCATTATCGCTTCTTCTTTCTAGTTCAATCGTAGAAAATGGAGCTGGAACTGGGTGAACAGTTTATCCTCCTCTATCATCTAGTATTGCCCATAGAGGGGCCTCTGTTGATCTAGCTATTTTTTCTTTACATCTAGCTGGAATCTCTTCTATCTTAGGATCCGTAAATTTTATTACAACAGTAATTAATATACGATCAAAAGGAATTACCTTAGATCGTATGCCCCTATTTGTCTGATCGATTGTGATTACAACCGTTTTATTACTTCTTTCACTACCTGTATTAGCTGGAGCCATTACAATACTATTAACAGACCGAAATCTTAATACATCCTTCTTTGACCCTGCCGGGGGAGGAGACCCAATTTTATACCAACACTTATTTTGATTCTTCGGTCACCCTGAAGTCTATATTTTAATTTTACCAGGATTCGGTATAATCTCCCATATTATTAGCCAAGAAAGAGGAAAAAAGGAAACTTTTGGCACTTTAGGAATAATTTACGCAATATTAGCAATTGGTCTTTTAGGATTTATTGTATGAGCCCATCATATGTTTACTGTAGGAATAGACGTAGACACTCGAGCCTATTTTACATCAGCCACAATAATTATTGCAGTCCCTACAGGAATTAAAATTTTTAGTTGACTAGCTACCCTTCATGGAACTCAAATCAACTATTCCCCCTCTATCTTATGAGCATTAGGATTTGTATTCCTATTTACCGTGGGTGGGATTACAGGAGTAATTTTAGCAAACTCGTCAATCGATGTAATCCTCCATGATACATACTATGTAGTAGCTCACTTTCATTATGTTTTATCTATAGGAGCAGTATTCGCAATCATAGCAGGATTCGTCCATTGATACCCTTTATTAACTGGACTAACCTTAAACGAAACTTGGTTAAAATCACAATTCGCAATTATATTCTTTGGAGTAAACCTAACATTCTTCCCACAACATTTTTTAGGTTTGGCCGGAATACCACGACGTTATTCTGACTATCCAGACGCTTACACTGCATGAAATATTATTTCAACATTAGGTTCTACAATCTCAATAATTGGTACCTTATTCTTTATTTTTATTATTTGAGAAAGCTTCTCAACTCATCGAAACCAAATCTTCCCTCTTCAATTTAATTCTTCAATTGAATGATACCAAAACTTACCTCCTACAGAACACTCTTACAATGAGTTACCTTTACTAACCAATTAATATTTAACTTAAAATAAATTTAAAGCTCATATATCTTTACAAAATAAAAATACCATGCACTAATTAATTTTTTAATAAAATAAATCTAATATGGCAGAATAGTGCCATGAATTTAAGCTTCATATATAAAGTAACAAACTTTTATTAGAAAACAAACATTTTAAATGACAACATGATCAAGTTTAGGCATACAAGATAGAAATTCCCCAATTATAGAACAATTAAACTTTTTTCACGACCATGCTTTATTAATTCTAATTTTAGTAACTTCATTAGTAAGATATTTAATAGGAATGCTATTTTTTAATAAATTAAATAACCGATTTTTATTGCATGGTCAAACTATCGAAGTAATTTGAACGATTTTACCAGCAATTGTCTTATTATTTATTGCCTTTCCCTCTCTACGAATTTTATACCTTTTAGATGAAATTAATAACCCTTCTTTATCAATTAAAACTATTGGACACCAATGATACTGAAGCTACGAATATTCTGATTTTAAAAACCTAGAGTTTGATTCATACATAATCCCCTCAAATGAAATAAATACAGATTCTTTTCGTCTTCTAGACGTAGATAACCGAATTATTTTACCCACAAATAACCAAATTCGTATTCTTGTAACAGCCACTGATGTTCTTCACTCTTGAACTATCCCCTCACTTGGCGTAAAAATTGATGCAACACCGGGCCGATTAAATCAAACCAACTTTTTTATTAACCGACCCGGACTTTTTTTTGGACAATGTTCAGAAATTTGCGGGGCAAACCATAGCTTTATGCCTATTGTAATCGAAAGAATCCCAACAAACCACTTCATTAAATGAATTTCAAACGTCCTTTAATTAAAGATAATACTTAATTAAATACAAAATGACCTAACTTTAATACTTAAATTTCATTTTATATAAATTCTCCATTATATTATATAAAATATAAATATAAAATTAAACTTTAATATATCAAAATCTTCTCTTCATTGATTTAATAAAAATTTAATAAACCTACACCCACATCAGATGACTGAAAAGCAAGTAATGGTCTCTTAAACCAAAATATAGTAAAGTAGTGATTACTTCTAATGAATAACACAAACCTCTTTTTTATTAATTTTAAAATCTTAATTCAAAACATGAAAAAACATAATAAAAAATATAATTTTACAGCTAAAACTTTAAAAAGTACATTTTATAACTAATTTATTATATAAAAAACACATTATTTAATTAAAATAAAAAATCATAACCTATAAAACTTATCAATAAAAAATTAGTTAAACCAATACCATAACATTAGTTTGTCAAACTAAAATTATTTTAAAATTAAAATATTTTTTAATACCACAAATATCCCCAATAATATGAACCCTCCTATTTATTTTTTTTTCATCTTTATTCTTATTATTTAATACCTTAAACTACTTTAACTACCTCCCAGAATTATTTTCAACTAAAACCTCTCAAACTTTTAATAAAATACCTTCTCTAACCTGAAAATGATAATAAATCTATTCTCTATTTTCGATCCTTCAACAAGTATCCTTAACCTATCATTAAATTGATTAAGAGCTCTACTTGGGCTTTTATTTTTACCCTTAATATTTTGATTTCTACCCTCTCGGGTCTCTTTTTTCTGAAACAAAATTTTTATCACCCTTCATAAAGAATTTAAAATATTAATCGGAAACCAAAGATTTAACGGAACTACCTTCATATTTATCTCATTATTTTCTCTAATCCTCTTTAATAATTTTTTAGGGTTATTCCCTTATATTTTTACAAGAACAAGCCATATAACAATCACCCTATCGTTAGCGCTTCCTTTATGATTAAGTTTTATACTATACGGGTGAATCAATAATACAAAACACATATTTGCACACCTAGTACCCCAAGGCACCCCTCCAGTTTTAATACCTTTTATAGTGCTAATTGAAACCATTAGCAACGTAATCCGACCGGGGACCTTAGCAGTTCGGCTTTCTGCTAACATAATTGCAGGCCATTTACTATTGACTCTTTTAGGAAATACTGGAAATACCCTATCCTCTGTAATAATTAGTATTTTAATTGCGGCTCAATTACTTCTTTTAACATTAGAAACAGCTGTTGCTATTATCCAAGCCTACGTCTTCACAATTTTAAGAACACTTTACTCAAGAGAAATTATTTAAACCCTACCTCTATCTAACCTTTAAAATGACAACACACGCAAATCACCCCTACCACTTAGTTGATTATAGTCCCTGACCTTTAACAGGAGCCATCGGGGCTCTTACGTTAACTGCCGGGTTAACAAAATGATTTCATCAATATGAAATTAATCTTTTTCTACTAGGAAATCTAATTACTATCTTGACAATAATTCAATGATGACGGGATGTCTCTCGAGAAGGGACCTTCCAAGGACTACATACCTTGCCTGTCACTCTAGGCCTACGATGAGGAATAATCTTATTTATTGTTTCAGAAATCTTTTTTTTTGTTAGTTTTTTTTGGGCCTTTTTCCACAGAAGCCTTTCACCAACTATTGAATTAGGTAAAATATGACCCCCCATAGGAATTGTACCCTTCAATCCTTTTCAAGTACCCTTATTAAATACAGCAATTCTTCTATCTTCAGGAGTAACAGTAACTTGGGCCCATCATAGCCTCATAGAAAACAACCACTCTCAAACAGCGCAAGGATTATTTTTTACAGTACTATTAGGGATTTATTTCACAACCCTACAAGCTTACGAATATATCGAAGCATCCTTCACTATTGCTGATGCTATTTATGGATCAACTTTTTTTATAGCAACAGGTTTTCACGGTATTCACGTATTAATCGGAACTACATTTTTAATAATTTGTCTCATCCGACACCTACAAAACCACTTCTCTAAAAACCACCATTTTGGTTTTGAAGCTGCCGCTTGATACTGACACTTTGTTGATGTCGTATGACTTTTTTTATTCATTTCAATTTATTGATGAGGCGGATAATCTAACCCCACCACAACCTTAAATAAATAATAATCACTTATTAGATAACTATACAATAAAATAAATTTATATAGTATATAAAGTATATTTGACTTCCAATCATAAGGTTTAATAATAAAATTAATATAAATAATTCTAAATTTATGACTAATAGCATGCTTAATTTTTACAATTGCCACAATTGTAATAATTCTAACTACTATTTTATCAAAAAAAAAAATATACGACCGAGAAAAGCTTTCACCCTTCGAATGCGGATTCACCCCTTTTAATTCCTCCCGCCTTCCCTTTTCTATTCGATTCTTCTTAATCGCTATTATCTTCTTAATTTTTGACGTAGAAATTGCTCTTATTTTACCCATAATTATTACTTTTAAAACATCTAATATAATAATATGAACTATAACAAATTTTATTTTTATTTTAATTTTAATCCTAGGCCTATACCACGAATGAAACCAAGGATCCTTAAACTGATCATTTTAAATACCATTTAAACCGCCCGTAATACCCCCCCCCTTTTTTTTTTTTCTCAAAAGAGTATAGTTAATTATAACATTTGATTTGCATTCAAAAAGTATTAGAAACCCTCCTAATTATTCTTAAATCTACTGCACATCCTATTTTTTTTTTGATTTATATTTTTATTTTATATTAATATATAATACTTATTTCTATAATAATAAAATAACATATAAATAAGGCTACCTCACCTTCACCTTCTTAACCTCTACTCTAAATAGGTAAACCCAAAATAAGAAACAAATCAATTGTAATTAGTTTCGACCTAATTTTAGATATTAAATTATCCTTATTTTACAATAAGTAGTTTTAATTGAAACCAAAAAGAGGTATGTTACTGTTAATGACACAAATGGGTTTTAACCCCAATTAAAGAAATATGGAATTCAAGAAAAAGCCGCTAACTTTTATCTTTAATGGTTTAAGTCCATTTATATTTCTATTTTATATAGTTTAAAACAAAAACATTATATTTTCATTATAAAAAAAAAGTAAAAAAACTTTTATAAAATTATAAATAACTAATTTTAATTATTAACACTTTTATGTTAATTTATAATAAAATAATACTATTAATTTAAAAGTATTAAACTGAGTAAGTTAAATCTTAATTTATTTAAAAATTAATGCAATTTCCTTGGCTGCTTCAAAACCACGCTCTAATAATAATAAGCTATTTAAATTTATAAAATGTTTATCTAATAACCCACACTCTCATACACCTTTAACATTTAAACAACGCCCTTAAATTAAAATACCTTTTTATACCAACAATAAATTATTAATAAATAATAACTAATAAATAATAATAACACTAAATTAATAATAACACTAAATTAATAATAACGCTAAATTAATAATAACGCTAAATTAATAGCAATACTAAATTAATATAACAATATACTAAATTAATAATTAACACTAAATTAATAATTAACACTAAATTAATAATTAACACTAAATTAATAATTAACACTAAATTAACAGTAAATAAAGCCACTAAATTAATAATAATAATACTAAATTAGTAATAATAAATAAATTCACTTTCTATAAAAATAAAACCAAAGCCACTAAAATCATGAATCATAAAGACAACAAAGTCAAATGAATTTTTAAATTATTAAACTGAAAAATCTGAACAATCTTAGATATAAAAGAAAAATTTCTAAAAATTTGCTGAGACCCAAAAAATTCTACCCACCCCTGATCTAAATTCTTAAATAACTTAAAACTGAACAAAATGGGATAATAAACTAACCCTACCGTAGAAATAACAGGTATAAACCACATAGAACAAGAAAAAAATGAAAACATATAAAAACTTATTGATTTATTTAAAGAAAAAAAAGATAAATTAGAACATATATAGCCGACCAATCCCCCCAAAATACACACCACTAAAATAGAAACCTTACACAAAAAAGTCAAGCATACTATAAAACTATAAGGAAAAATTAACCAATTCAATATTGACCCTCCTATAATAGCAAAAACTAAAAGACCAAATATTCTTTTTATTATAATAATACTTCTATCATTTAAAATATTCATAGAAAAGGATATATTTATTGGTAAAACAAATAAATAATAAAATAAACGAAAAGAATATCTAACAGTTAATCCAGTAGAAAAAAAAAACAAAAAAAAAGCAAATAAATTAACTTGAGAAACTAAAACTACTTCTAAAATAATATCTTTTGAATAAAAACCTGCCAAAAAAGGAAACCCACATAAAGCCAAATTTGCAACATTTAAACAAGAAGAAGTAAAGGGCATATGAATGGACAATAGCCCCATATCGCGAATGTCTTGAGACCCCTTCATATTGTGAATAATCGCCCCTGCACATATAAACAATAAAGCCTTAAATAAGGCATGAGTCAACAAATGAAAAAAGGCCAATTTAACAAAACCTAATGCCAAAATTCTTATTATTAAACCTAACTGTCTTAAAGTAGAGAGGGCAATAATTTTTTTTAAATCAAACTCAAAATTAGCCCCCAATCCTGCTATAAACATAGTCAACCCAGAAACTAGTAACAAAACTTTTCTTAATACCGTATCAAAAAATAATAAATTAAAACGAATTAACAAATATACCCCAGCTGTCACCAATGTCGAAGAATGGACTAAAGCAGACACAGGTGTCGGAGCTGCTATTGCAGCCGGCAATCAAGAAGAAAAAGGAATCTGGGCTCTTTTAGTTATTGCAGCAAAAATCACTATAAAACAAATAATCTGTATTTCAAAATCAAACTTTATAAATTCTAAATAAAATAAAAAATTTCAACTTCCATAATTCAATATTCAAGCAATAGCTATTAATAAAGCCACATCCCCTAATCGATTTGACAAAGCAGTTAATATCCCAGCATTAAAAGACTTCACATTCTGATAATAAATAACCAAACAATAAGAAACCAACCCTAGCCCATCTCAACCTAATAAAATACTAACTAAATTAGGACTAATAATAAGTATTATTATAGAAAAAACAAATAATAAAACTAAAATAATAAATCGATTAATAAAAATATCCCCTAATATATAATCTTTTCTATAATAAATAACCAAAGAAGAAATAAACAAAACAAAAGACATAAACAATAAGCTAATTCAATCTATAATAACTGTTATAATTAATATATTACTATTAATTCTAAAAATTTCTCACTCAAAAAAATAAACTAAATCTCATATCAAAAATAAAACACCTCTAAAAAAACAAACTATTCTACAAAAAAATAAAAAAATAAAAGACAAAAAACAAATAGAAATAAATTCCACGATTTAAAATAAAACTTTTTATATCTTTGATACCACAAATCAAAATTTTCTAATAAACTATTTAAATAAATTTTAATACTTTTTCATAATATTATACTATTCGCTGCTTATTACTTATAATAAATATTATATAAAATAATACTATTAAGCCCCCAAATTTAATACATGAGCTATATTTCAAAAACCTTTTAAAACATAAAAACTATTAGATCTCTTTTTAAGATCAAAAAATTTACAGGTAACCAGTGCAATAAAAGAACTAAATACTCCCGATTTAACGCAAAAGAAAAAGAATAATTTGCTAAATTAAACTTACCGTGTTGACTATAAGAATATAAGTATAAAGTGTAAGCAGCTCTAAAAAAAGAAATAAAAATCAGTAATACCATTATATATTTAGATCAACCTACAATTCTATTCAATAAACCAATCTCCCCTAATAAATTTACTGAAGGGGGGGCCGCCATATTTCTAGAACAAAGCAAAAACCACCACATAGAAATTCTAGGCATAAATCTTAATATCCCTTTATTAATTAAAAGACTTCGACTACCTAACCGCTCATAAAACAAATTAACTAAAAAAAACAACCCAGAAGAACATAAACCATGTGCAATTATTAAAGAATAAGAAAATCCTCACCCCCATCTTAGCAACACCATTAATCCCCCAATAACTAAACTTATATGAGCTACAGATGAATAAGCCACTAATGCTTTAAGATCAATTTGACGCATACATATTAATCTTACTAAACTTCCCCCAACTAATCTTAAAATTAACCAAAAAATATTTATTTTTAAAGACAATCTCAAGATAATAGGAAATACTCGAATTATCCCGTATCCCCCCAACTTTAATAAAATCCCAGCTAAAATTATAGAGCCTGACACGGGGGCTTCCACATGAGCTTTAGGGAGCCAAAGATGAACCAAAAATATAGGCATTTTAACTAAAAAAGCAAAAGTCATAAAAAAATACAACAACAAATGGACTATATCAAATTCTTTTAAAAACAAAAAATTTAATACTTCCCCTTCATTAAAAATAAAAAATAAACCTATTAATAAAGGTAAAGAAGCGAATAAAGTATATAGTAGTAGATAAAGACCAGCTTGCAGCCGCTCTGGTTGATATCCCCAACCAAAAATTAAAAATAAGGTGGGAATCAAACTTCTCTCAAAAAAAACATAAAATATAAACATATTTAATCTCACAAAAGTCAAAATTAATAAAATTAATAAACATAAAATATTAAATAAAAAATAATTAAAGTTTAATTTCATAAAATAAACACCTCTTCTAGACATAATTATTAAAGAACAAATTCAAATTCTTAACAATACTAGACCAAAAGATAGCAAATCTATACCGAAAAAAAATTGAACTCTAAATAAACTAAAATTAAAATTACTTATAACTATTATAAAAAAAAGAAAAAAAAATATATTTTGAACCATTCAAAATATATTTTTTATAAAACAAATGGGCATTATAAATAACAAAAATATTAAAAATTTTAACATTGCAAAAAAGAATAACTTAAAAAAAAATCATTACCATGAGAACGAATTATTAAAACTAAAATAGAAAGCCCCAATACTCCTTCACAAACAGAAAAAACTAAATAATACATTCTAAAATACTGAATGAACCCAAAAAAATTTAAATAAAAAAATAAAAACAAAAACAAATTCAAAACTATAAATTCTAAACTTAATAATATATTTAATAAATGCTTATAAGAAAAAATAAAAGACACAACCCCCATAAAAAAAAATATAAATATTATTAATAATAAAACTGTTAACATTATTTAAATAGTTTAATAAAAACATTGGTCTTGTAAACCAAAATTAAAAAAATTTTTTTTTAAATGTAACATAAAAAACACAACAATGCCTTATTTTCAGAAAAGAATAAAAACTCATCATTAATCCCCAAAATTAATATTTTAAATAAACTATTTTCTGAAATAAATTATACAAAATTTGCTTATAACTACTTTAATTCTATTCTCTTTTACCTTCTCATGCATAACTCACCCCCTATCAATAGGATTAACTCTAATAATTCAAACATTATTAATTGTTATTTTATCGGGGCTACTTTCAAAAACATTTTGATTTTCTTATTCCTTATTTTTAATCTTCTTAGGGGGAATACTTATTTTATTTATATATATAACTTCAATTGCATCAAATGAAGAATTTAAATTTAAAATTAACATAAAAATAACAATTTTAATAATCATGTATTTTACAATAACTATTATATTCTTATACCTTTTAAATGACAAACTATTATTTTTTAATAAAATCTCTAATCTTGAAACCTCGGAAATTTTTTTTTATAAAACATTAATTATTGAAAATAATTTAATATTAAATAAAATATACAATTTCCCAATAAATATAATCACCATTATACTAGTAAATTATTTATTTTTAACATTAATTGCAGTAGTTAAAATCACAAATATTTTTGAAGGCCCTCTACGAACAAAATAAAATTTCTAACTATATACCATATACCATAAATATAGCATAAAAAATTAACTTTTTTAACAAAACAAAACAAATATTAAATTAATATTTAAACAAATAATGCATAAACCCTTACGAAAATCCCATCCCTTATTTAAAATTATAAATAATGCCCTTGTTGATCTTCCGGCCCCCTCCAACATTTCAAGATGATGAAATTTTGGATCTTTACTAGGCCTATGTTTAATTATTCAAATAGCTACCGGATTATTTTTATCTATGCATTACACCGCTGATACTGCTATAGCTTTTAACTCAGTAAACCACATTTGTCGTGATGTAAACTATGGCTGACTATTACGAACTTTACATGCTAATGGCGGATCTCTTTTTTTTATTTGTATCTACTTCCATATTGGCCGAGGTATATACTATGGCTCATATAAATACCTCTACACTTGAATAGTAGGAGTGATTCTATTATTTCTAACGATAGGTACAGCTTTCATAGGTTATGTTCTACCCTGAGGACAAATATCTTTTTGAGGGGCCACTGTTATTACAAATCTTCTATCAGCTATTCCCTATATAGGTATTGAATTAGTACAATGATTGTGAGGAGGTTTTGCTGTTGACAATGCTACCTTAACCCGATTTTTTACCTTTCATTTTTTATTCCCATTCGTTATTGCAGCATTTACAATAATTCACTTATTGTTTCTTCATCAAACAGGATCTAATAACCCCCTAGGAATCAACAGAAATTCCGACAAAATCCCTTTTCATCCTTTTTTTTCATACAAAGATATCTTCGGTTTCATAATTCTATTAATGTCCTTATGTTTTATTTGTTTAATCTGACCTTACTCCTTGGGAGATCCCGATAATTTTATTCCAGCTAACCCTCTAGTAACTCCCCCGCATATTCAACCAGAATGATATTTTTTATTTGCTTATGCAATTCTACGATCTATCCCTAATAAACTTGGAGGAGTTATTGCTCTAGTTATATCAATTGCTATTTTATTTATCCTACCCTTCACAAATAAATTTAAATTCCAAAGAACACAATTTTACCCTATTAATCAAATATTATTCTGAATAATAACTATAACTGTTATTTTATTGACATGAATTGGAGCCCGTCCTGTCGAAGACCCTTATATTATTACAGGACAAATCCTGACCGTAACTTATTTCTTTTATTTTTTAATTAACCCTATAACATCCTTATGGTGAGAAAACCTTTTAAAATAAAACCAAAAATATTACCCATCAAAATCCAAAACACACCTCCATTATTCCTATATACGAATAATATATATATATATATATATATTATATATCCTCAACTCTTTAAATAAATAAAAAATTAAAATAACTATAAATTAAACTAGTTAATGAGCTTGAACAAGCCTGTGTTTTGAAAACATAAAATAGAAATAATAACTTTCTATTAACTTTAAAAATATTAAATTAATAATTAAAGCCAACACTTATTTACTTTATAAGATAAGCAACAAAATTCCCCTTTATATAATATTAAATATTAATTTAATACTAATTTAATATTAATTTAATATTAATTTTATACTAATTTAATACTAAATTAATACTAAATTAATACTAAATTAATACTAAATTAATACTAAATTAATACTAAATTTAGTTATTAAAAAATAAAAATATTTACTCCAATAAATAAAAATAAAAAATTTAAAACTACCGGCAAATATCTCTTCCAAGCTATATTCATTAATTTATCATAACGATAACGGGGATAAGCCCCACGCACTCAAATAAACAAAAACCCAATAAAATTTAACTTTAAAAAATAAAAAAATGAAATAACATTAGACCCTAAAAACAATAAAACAAATAACATACTTATAAATAAAATTCTCGCATATTCTGCTAAAAAAATCAAAGCAAATCCTCCAGCACCATACTCAACATTAAATCCTGAGACCAACTCTGACTCTCCTTCAGCAAAATCAAAAGGAGTCCGATTAGTCTCAGCTAAACTAGAAATCATTCATATTACACCAATAGGATAAAAAAGAATAATAAACCAAATATACTTTTGATACAACTCAAAATAAACTAAGTTAAGACTAGAAATTAAAAACAAAACTCTTAATAATATAATAACTAAAGCCACTTCATAAGAAATTGTTTGAGCAATAGCCCGTAAAGACCCTAATAAAGCATAAAATGAATTTGAAGACCACCCAGCTAATATAACTATATAAACCCCAAATCTTATACAACAAAAAAAAAATAAAACCCCCAAATTAAAAGAATACAATTTAATTAAATAAGGTATACAAAGTCAAACAAATAAAGATATAAATAAAGAAAAAATAGGAGAAAAATAATAAACAATTCTATTAGAATAAATAGGTAAAATCTGTTCTTTAGTAAATAATTTAATTGCATCACAAAAAGGCTGGAGTAACCCAAAATAGCCAATTTTATTAGGACCCTTACGAATTTGAATTAAACCTAATACTTTACGCTCTAATAACGTCAAAAAAGCAACACTAATTATAACAAAAATTACTAAAAATAATCTTCTAAAATAAGGTATAAATAAATCAATATTAAAAATCAATACTATTTATAAAAAAATTTTTATATACTTAAATTCTAAACTTAATGCACTTATCTGCCAAAATAGTACAGTAAATAATTAATAAAATATTAATTTATTTTTTTAAACCAAAAATTTTTATAAAATTTAATTTTTTTCAAATTTCTAAAAAAATCTTTTTTATATATTTGGTCCTTTCGTACTAAAATATATTTATATTATAAAGATAGAAACCAACCTGGCTTAAACCGGTTTGAACTCAGATCATGTAAGAATTAAATAGTCGAACAGACTAAAAGTTTAAACTTCTACACCTAAACTTAAATCTTAATCCAACATCGAGGTCGCAAACTTTTTTATCGATTTGAACTCTCCAAAAAAATTACGCTGTTATCCCTAAAGTAACTTAATTTAATAATCCAAAAATTCAGGATCAAACAATTTTACTAAACATTTATAAATGATTATTTTAAATTAAAGAGTTAACTAAATCTTTAAATCACCCCAATCAAATAAATAAAAAATTAAAAATATAAATATACTAATTAATTAATAAATCTTACTTATAAAGCTTTATAGGGTCTTATCGTCTTTTAAAAAAATTTTAGTTTTTTTACTAAAAAAACAAATTCATTTAAATTTAATATAATAAAACTTATTTTTTATCAAACCTTTCATTCCAGTCTTCAATTAAAAAACTAATGATTATGCTACCTTTGCACGGTCAATATACCGCGGCTCTTTAAATTATATATCAGTGTGCAGGCCTTATTTTTTAAAAATCTCTAAAAAAAACAATGTTTTTGTTAAACATATAAAAATAATATTGTCGAATTCATAAAATTAAAATTAAAAAATTATTTTTATAACTTAAATTATTAAATAAAACTACTAATTTAATTATTATTAAATTAATTTTATAATTAATTTAATTATTTAAAATAAAAAATTAAAAAAATAATAAAATAAATATTAACTTTTTAAAAATTAATTAAAACATTTTATTTAAAAATACCTATTTTTAAGATTATATTTTTTTTATTTATTATTATTTATTTTTAAACTTTTATTTTAAAGCTCAACCCTTAAAATATTTAAATAACTTAATTATTAATGTAACATAAAATTAAACAAAAAATTTAATTTATTTTAAATTACTTATTAATAATAAAAAATTATTTTTAAATTTAATTTATTTCTTTAAAAATTATATAACTTCAAGAACATTTAACCTTTCATTTTAAAAAATCTGTAAATAATATTTTTAACACAATAAAACATACAAATTTTTAAATATCTTTTGAATTATAAATAATTTAAATATAAAATTTAAAATTTAATTAATCCTGATACACAAGGAACTAAAAATTAATTATTCTTTTTTTTAAAAAACTATTTCAATAATTATTTCAATTTTCATTTTCATTACTATAAACTATAAAAATTAAACCTTATATTATTTCTTTTTAAAATACTCTAACAAAAAAAAATACTTTTATCAATATTAATAAATATTTATATATAAACCTATATTAAATTAAACTATTTAAAAAAAATAATTAAATTTTTATTTATCAATCTAAAACGATTTGCACGTATTTCTTTTTAATGTAAATAAAACACTTTACTATTTAAGCTTTAAATTGTATTTCTAGAGACATCTTCCGATATACCTACTATGTTACGACTTATCTCATTTAATAAAAATTAATAACGAGAGCGACGGGCGATATGTGCATATTTTAAAACTAAAATCAATTAATTTTTATCAATTAATTTACTTTTAAATCCACCTTCAATTTTAAATTTAATTAAAATATTCATAAAATAAATTTTTTTTATTGTAACTCATTTCTACTTTTATATAAACTATACCTTGATTTGACATTATTTTAAATTAAAAATTTAGAAAATTTTTAATTCTTTTAAAACATTCTGATGACAACGATATATAAATTGATAACTAACAAAAGTAAAATATTCGTGGACTATCGATTACAGAACAAATTCCTCTAAACAGAATAAAATACCGCCAAATTTTTTAAGTTTTAAAAAATTAATTAATACTACCTTAATTTTTTATAAATTGTATACCATTTAAATAATAGGGTATCTAATCCTAGTTTATATTTAAATTTTAAAAGATTCAAACATTTTAAATAATTATATAAATAAATACATAAAATTTAAATTTCACTTAAAAATTTATATTTAAATCTATATCTCTAAATTATTAATATAAACATTAATAAAATAAATTCTAACTTTTATTAAAAAAAATTTAATCTCATTATTTGTATAACCGCGATTGCTGGCACAAATTTTACCAATAATTTATAATAATAACTATAATTTAACTTTCATTAAATTAATAATATTAATTACTACTATTTAAAACTATATAAAGTTATACTTAAAAGTTTATTTAAAACTTTATAAATAAATTAAAATTATTATATGTAAAATTTTATTTTATTAAATTTTTTAACAAAAATAAAACTAATTTTAAAATTTAATATTTACAAAATTAATAAAAATTAATCAATTAATTTTAACCATTAAATAAAAATAATTATATAAAAATTAATATTAAATTAATTATTAAAATTATAATTAGTATTTAAATGAAACATTATTTTTTTTAAGTTTTTTTTATTTATAAAAATAATTATTATATATAAAAATTTATTATATAATATATAAATAAATATATAATTAATTTTATTATTTAATATATAATATATTATTTATACATATAATTTATATAATTAATATTTATAATATAATTAAATATTAAATTAAATTTTTATTTTTAATATAAATATATAATATTTTTTTTAAGTTTTTTTATTTATAAATATATATATTTATATATATATACACACACACATACATATTATACATATAAACTATATACAATAAATAAATACATTAAAATAACAGCATTTTACCGCCTTAATAAATTTAACATTTTACTTTGGACATAAACCGCAAAATTTAATTCCCATACCATACTATTATTTTAATAATAAAAAAA